GAGGAGGTGGCTGAAGTTTAAGCGGTAGATTGTAAATCTATATATGAAAATATTTTCTCTTCTCATTAAGTGGGTCTTGTAGTCGAAGTTTAAGACATCAGGCTGCAATCCTGAAGGTGTACGTGTAACCTTGGCCTATCTAAGGTTTAGGGTGAGGCCCCTATTAGAAACTTTGAAGGCTACTAGTTTTGCTTAACTTAAAACCTTAGAACTGGTAGAATGATATTAGGGGGAAAAGCAGGGGGGAAAAGTTAATAAACCTCAAGATATAGAGGGGGAGGCTAGGGGTTTCGGTTAGTAGCTGCTTCAGTTTAGGTGATGATAGGGTGAGAGCAGTAAGAATAATCCGAGTATAGTAGAACAGGGTGATAAGGGAGCTAGACAATAGGATAAAAATTCAGAGCAGCTCTCTTATTGAGGACAGGAAGTTAATTACTAGGAGTTTAGGAATAAATCCTAAGAATGGTGGAAGGCCACCGAGAGAGAAGAGAACTATGAAGGAGAGCGTTTTCGTTTTTGTGTCTGGAATAGATCTTAGCTGCTTGAAGTGGAAGATTTGGTTGGAGTTAAGTAATAACACTACTGAAGAGGATACTACGGAGTAGATAAAAAGGTATGTGAAAAGCATGTTTGATCTAATCAGTGCGGCCCCCAGGAGCCATGCTATATGGTTAATCGAAGAGTAAGCCAAGATTTTTCGCAAGAGGGTTTGATTTAGCCCTCCGATAGCCCCTACTAGGGCTGAGGCTGCTGAGCAAACAATAGTTGTTGCTGATGTGATTGGAGAAACAATTGCGTATGATAGCAGGAAGAGAGGAGCGATTTTCTGCACAGTTATTAGTATAATGCATTGGGGCCACGATACTCCTTGTATAATGGGTGGGAATCAAAAGTGAACAGGGGCGGCCCCTGTCTTAAGTAGAAGGGCACTTAAAATTAGCAACCTGGGGTTAATAAGGAATACTCTTATAGAAGTGGCTCTGATTAGGAGGGCGGCTGAGCCTAAGGCTTGAATCAAGAAATACTTTAGGGCGGCTTCGGATGAATAGGAATTAAATCTGGATGAGATGATAGGGATGAATGATAGTAGATTTAATTCCAATCCTAGCCACCTAGTAAATCATGAGTTGGATGAGACCGCAATGATAATGCCTAGGGTGAGTGATAGGCTAAATGCAATTCGTCTGGGGTTTGAATTAAGAATTAAAAAGAGAAGTGATCTTCATAGACGGGGTATGAGCCCGTTAGCTTAATCTTTAGCTTATCTTTTTTCTTGGTGTAACCGCACGCAAAGCTTTGACCTTTGAAGAGGAGGAGAGATTCCTCCAGAAAAAGGGGTCTAGTAACGGGAAGATTAGCTTCCATATTTTACCACATCAAGGTAATCTTTTTGTCAAGCACGTCACTTTTATGGAATCTTAGATTTTGATGTCCAAGTTTTTATGGTTAAAAAAAGTCTCTAAAATCGAGCTTTAAATTTCAAATTTTGGAAAAAAAAACAAAAAATGGGAGTCAGGAACCATTTAAATTTGAAAAATGGTGGTTCGAATTTTGAGTCGGATCAGGGTACATGTTATAATATATATATTAATATTATTATTGACAGTTATTTTAATTCTTATCGCTCACAGATCTACACTTATAATTAAGATATAGAAGTTTTCTATTAAATAGGATCCCGTAGATAGAGTCTTTCATTCACCTCCTCAGAAGGTGAAAGATGAAAGACTCAACGGGATCCTATTTTAGATAAAGGTTTTTATATGAAATATTTAGTTTAAAAACAGAGTATTTCTTTAAATATAATTATATATATAGATTTATATACATATAACTTAATAATTGTTAAACAATGCATTAATATTATATTATCATAACAATACCCAGAGCTTTCAATTAGCAGTATCCTAATCTGTAAATAATCCATCTTAAGAACTATAAAAGTTATTTAGCTTAAATAAATGATTATACGAATATATTCTAATTTATCGGTCGTTTAATCTTAGTTTTTAAATTATATCTCTTAGACTTTAAATGTTAATTTTTATATTGGAAAGTGTTAACTTACTTTAATATAAAAAAATCGTAGATTATAATTGTTACCTTTAAAAATAAAACAATTTGATCGAAAATTAAATTATAAGAGATATAAATTATACAAATTTTATAACATTTTAATTAAAGAACTTAATTATGATGATGATAGGAGGATCACTCCTTCGGAGTGGTTTTTTTTCGTTCGTCTTCTAGATTTTAATTAATTTTTTTTTCCAAAAAAAACTTTTTTGAGCCTGTTTATTTTTACGGTTAAATCATTGTTGTTGAGAGTTAGAGTTGGGTTAGGGAGCAGTTAGGAGTTTGATTCTTGCTTTGTCTGTGGTTTTTAATTACAGCACATGAAAATATAAGTTGAGCTATACTAGATAGATTTAAGTGGGGGTTAGGGAGCTCAGTTCTCAGTGCATAGGATTGGTTTATAAAGTGGTCTTTGATCCAGTAATCGGTTTAAGCTCAGGCTAAAACTGTGCCAGCAGCCGCGGTTATACTGATAGGGTGATTACAGGTTTGTCGTGATTGAGATAGGGAAAAATTTCTGGGTGTTAGCCGGGTCTATTGGAGTCAAAGGGTGAAATCTGTTAGTTGTTGGTAGGCTTAGTTTAGATCTGGAGAGTTTGATCTTTCAAAGGCTAGGGGATAGAATAGGATTAGATACCCTAACATACTTGGCGGAAATTAATTTAATCTTGGGGTAGTAAACAGGTATAATCTCGAAACTCAAAGAATTTGGCGGTACTCAAGTCCAGTTAGAGGAACTTGTGCAGTAAACGATAGTCCGCGAGAATCTTGCCTTATTTTGTAGGTCTCAGTTTGTATACCGCCATTATTAGATAATCTTAATAGAGAGTTATTGTAATTAATTTAATTTAAATATATTAGGTCAAGGTGCAGCTTATAGTAAGGTTGTTGTGAGTTACAGTGGCATGGGGCGAATACGGATATTCTGAGGGAGAAGCAGTTTTTAAGGTGGATTTAATTGTAACGGGCGTACACTTTGCGTCGTTGATAGAGGCTCTTGGGTATGTACACATCGCCCGTCGTTCTCACTTTAAGGTGAGATAAGTCGTAACATAGTAGGTGTGCTGGAAAGGGTACCTAGAAGTATAGCTTGTAGCTTAATTTAAAGCAGCCCACTTACAATGGGAGGATCACTGAAGACGGTGCTGACTAATTGTAGCCTTTTGGTTAAGTGTTAGAATTTTGTTTTCAAGGATGAAGTATCATTGTGGCTTAGTATTCTAAGGAAAAGTTTTTAATAGATAAAGTGTATAGTATTGTAAAAGAGGGTTTAAAAGTTAGAAAAAGAAGATTTAAATATTCGTACCTTTTGTATCAGGTATTTCAAATTTGGGGGCAGTCGGTCGACTTCTCGAAATATTAAGATTTATCTTGATAAATTAGGTGTAAGTGATAAATTGTAGCGTGATTTTAAGATAGAGGTGAAATGCTAGCCGATTAATATATATCTAGTTCGCTGAGAGAAAAGTTTAATTTTCTCTTAGTTTTATAATTAGGGCTAAGGGTTAGCCTGTTGGGCATGAGCTCAGCAGTCGGGTTTAGTGAGGTTAAATTAGTTTAATAAAGTGAGTGGAGCTAGGCTTGAAATTAGCCATGTTTAAAGGACGTTATAGTCTATTTTCGGTTAACTGTGTTTTTAAAGTATTTGCTAAAATTATCAGTGAGCGTTTTTGATTGTTAAGTTAGTGTCTATAATGATATAATGAGTAGTGTTTATTGTTGAGTATTAGATTTTGAAGAGGTGCTATAATTTTAATAAAGGGGGGTACTGATTAAGGAACTCGGCAAATTTTTCCTTTGCCTGTTTATCAAAAACATGTCCTCATGTTGGGTGTATGAGGTCTGGCCTGCCCACTGAAAGTTTTTGAAGGGCCGCGGTATTTTAACCGTGCGAAGGTAGCATAGTCAATAGTCTCTTAATTGGAGGCTTGAATGAACGGTCGGACATAAGGAAGGCTGTCTGTAATCAGTAAAAGTGAATTTAACTTTTGTGTGAAAAGGCATTAATGAGTTAATGGGACGATAAGACCCTATAAAACTTGATAGTTGATATTAGGTTCTATGACATGTGAGTAAGGGGGGAGTTAAGGAAACTATTGTGCTGGGGCGGCAGGAATAGAATTGTAACTGTTCTTTACTATAAAATAATTATATTTAGATAATGACCCTGAATTTCAGGTTGAAAGATGAAGTTACTTTAGGGATAACAGCGTTATTTCTCTTGAGAGTTCATATCGACAGAGATATTTGCGACCTCGATGTTGAATTAAAAATTTTCCCGGGAGTAGGAGTTCGGGTAATAGGTCTGTTCGACCTTTAAAATTTTACATGATTTGAGTTCAAACCGGTGTGAGCCAGGTTGGTTTCTATCTTTTAGCTTTGGTGGGGCTATTCCAGTACGAAAGGATCGAGTAGCTGTAAGATTTGCTTGTGGTTTGAGTAATATTAAATTATTACCTTGGCAGACAATGCACTAGATTTAGGATCTATTTATATAGTAAAGTACTATAGGTAATAAGGTTAGGGCTTAGGTGTTGGTTAGAAAGTTCGTTAGGTATATTATTTTAGTTTTGATAGTCTTGGCAGCAGTGGCGTTTCTAACTTTGCTTGAGCGGAAGATTTTGGGCTATATCCAAATCCGAAAGGGGCCAAATAAGGTGGGCTATATGGGGATTCTACAGCCTTTTGCGGATGCTGTGAAGCTGTTTACTAAAGAGCAGACGTTTCCGACTGTGTCTAATTTTGTGCCTTATTATTTGTCTCCAGTGTTTAGGTTGTTTATCTCTTTGGTATGCTGGGTAGTTATGCCGTATGAGATGGGGCTTTTATCTTTTAAAATGGGGATGCTCTTTTTTTTATGCTGCATAAGGGCCGGGGTTTATTCTACTATGGGCGCGGGCTGGGCGTCTAATTCTAAGTATGCTTTGCTGGGGTGCCTTCGAGCGGTGGCTCAGACCATCTCTTACGAGGTAAGCTTAGCTTTAATTTTACTCAGTGTCTTGTTTTTGGTGGGGGGATTCAATATGGAGTTATTTACTGAATATCAGCGGTATGCGTGGCTTGCGTTAGTTGCATTCCCCCTATGTATATTATGATTTGTGTCTACTTTGGCTGAGACAAATCGAACTCCTTTCGATTTCGCAGAGGGGGAATCTGAGCTCGTTTCTGGATTTAATACCGAGTATAGAAGAGGAGGGTTTGCTTTAATTTTTATAGCTGAGTACAGTAGTATCCTTTTTATAAGGGCGTTAACCTCAATTTTCTTTTTGGGGGGCTGTCTGAGGAGACCTATATTTTACCTAAAGGTTATGGCTATTAGGTTTTGTTTCGTGTGAGTGCGGGGGACGTTACCCCGGTTCCGTTATGATAAGTTAATGTATTTAGCTTGAAAGAGTTTTCTGCCGGTGGCTCTTAATTATTGTATCTTCTTTGCCACGTTGAAGATGTTTATAGAGGTTATGGTTTTGAGGGGCCATTAAGGGAGTCGAACCCTTTTAGGATGCTTTCAAAACATCTACTTTCCTGAAAGTTAAATAACCTTAATGGGTTATAATGTGTTATTATGGTGTAAGGAACACGTTACATTTTCGTTGTAAAGATAAAGGCCTATCTTTTAATAATAAGAGGGTGGTCTATAAGCTTATCTCACACTATTAGAGATAGCGGGTTAATAATGTAGTAGGAGAAGTAGAGGGCGGTTAGCACCTGCCCTGTTAGGACATAGGGGTCTTCTACAGGTCGGGCACCGATTCAGGTTAAAAGGATAACGGAAGCGGTCAGAGATCAGAATAGGATTTGGTTAAGTGGGTAGAAAGTAAGTCTTCGGAATTTTGCTTTGTGGGTGAAGGGGAGGATGAATAAGATGGCAACAGATATTGCTAGCGCGATTACCCCTCCTAGTTTATTGGGGATAGATCGGAGGATGGCGTATGCGAATAAGAAGTATCATTCTGGTTGAATATGGGCGGGGGTTACTAGGGGGTTTGCAGGGATGAAGTTGTCGGGGTCTCCCAATAGGTAGGGGTGTAAGAGAGAGAGTACTACGAGTCCAGCAACTATTACAACGAAGCCTACAATGTCTTTGAATGAGAAGTAGGGGTGGAATGGGACTTTTTCTATCTGGCTAGACATACCTAGGGGGTTGTTAGAGCCTGTCTGATGGAGAAATAGGATGTGGACTATGGAGGCGGCTGCTACTGCAAATGGGAATAGGAAATGGAATGTAAAAAATCGTGTTAAAGTTGCGTTGTCTACTGCAAATCCTCCTCAGATTCATTGAACCAGATCTGTGCCAACATATGGGATGGCTGAAAATAAGTTAGTAATAACTGTCGCGCCTCAAAATGATATCTGTCCTCAGGGGAGGACATAACCTAAGAATGCGGTGGCCATAACTAGGAAGAGGATGATAACTCCTACTGATCATGTGTGGAGGTATAGGAAGGATCCGTAGTAGATTCCTCGACCAATATGTATGTATAGACAAATGAAGAAAAAGGAGGCACCATTGGCATGTATAGTCCGGAGGAGTCATCCATAGTTGACGTCTCGACAGATGTGAGTTACCCTTGAGAACGCTAGGTCAATATGGGCTGTATAGTGTATAGCTAAGAACAATCCTGTTGCAATTTGAATAATTAAGCATAGCCCTAGAAGTGAACCAAAGTTTCATAGAACTGAGATGTTAGCTGGGGTTGGCAGGTCAACTACTGCCCCGTTTGCAATTTTAAATAGGGGGTGGTTCTTACGAAGGGGGATTGGCATTATGATAGTCGCAGGGGGCCTGAAGAGGATGAGCTAAGTTTTACGATGACAACTAGCGTGAGTAGTAGGTATAGGACCACAAAGGAAGTGAGGAAGGCTGTAGAGGGGTTGTACATTATGGCTAGCTTAAAAGTAGGTTCTAGAATTGTCTCTGATAAAATTAGGGAGGATCCTTGTATATTCGGCTTGAGGGGTTGGATGAGTTCATCTTTCGCTAAAAGAGGGATAGTAATAATCAGGGGTGAGGCTACGAGCAGCGCTATGGGGTAAGATAGGTTGAAGACTTCGTTAGAGGCTAGGGAGGCTACATAGATAAATAGAACGAGTGTTGCACCTAGAAAAATAAGAAATAAAATGTAGGATATTCATGTAAATCTAGAGCTGGCTCCGGACGATAGGCAGATAAGGGTAGTTTGAAAGATCAGGGTAAGACCCATAGCTAAGGGGTGTCGGAGGCGTGTAAACAGGTAGGAAGTTCTTAGTAGCAGAAAAGATGAGATAATAAATAGTGGTATATCAGAAAGTAGTTTAATTAAAATATTAGTTTTGGGGATTAGTGATAGGGTTGACTCCTTCTTTCTGACACTTTAAGGAGCTTTACTCCAGCTCCGGTTTACAAGACCGGTGTTTTGGTTTAAACTATTAAAGTGAGCAATGATAATTCTTGATTTAGTATACTTATTCCCTTTGGTCGGTGTTTTAGCCGGGTTGCAGGCTTTTGTTTCTGGTCGAAAGCATTTGTTGAATACCCTGTTGAGCTTGGAATTCATTATGGTAAATTTATTTTGGCTTATAGTAGTTATAGTAAGTAATGTTGGTGGTGATCTGTATTTTAGCTTGTTTTTTATAACTTTGGCTGCTTGTGAGGGGGCATTAGGTCTGGCTTTGTTAGTTTCTATTGTTCGGACTCATGGGAATGATAATTTTAGGAGTTTTAGAGTTTTGAAGTGTTAAAGATAGTTTTTTTTACATTATTGATAACTTGAGGGGTTGGTAGGTGGTTTAGGGTTCAAGTAAGGATGTTTATAGGAGCTTTTATATTAAGATTCTGTGGGCTGAGAGAATTTTTCTGAGGCGGTTTAAGGTCAGCTTTAGGTATTGATTTTGTTAGTTATATCCTGATTATGCTGAGGTTTTGAATTATGGGGCTAGTCTGTTCAGCAAGGCAGAAAGTCCTTGATTTAAATAACTTCCCTAGTGCATTTTTACTTATATGTATTCTTTTGACTTTAAGTCTGGTCTTGACATTTTCTTCTGTAGATTATTTAACTTTTTATATCTTCTTCGAGAGGTCTTTAATTCCGACAATAGTCTTAATCTTGGGTTGGGGGTATCAGCCTGAGCGGCTTCAGGCAGGGGTTTATATACTGTTCTACACCTTGTTTGCTTCTCTTCCTTTATTAGTCTCTCTGCTGGTTTTATATAGCACTGGTGGTACTTTAGTAATATCACTGGTGCCGGTGAGAGCAAGGGTTAGCTTTTTGTCTTGTATTTGGTATTTTTGCACTGTGTTTGCTTTCGTTGTCAAGCTGCCTGTATTTTTAGTCCATCTATGGTTGCCGAAGGCACACGTGGAGGCCCCCGTGGCGGGGTCAATGGTATTAGCGGGTGTTCTCTTGAAGTTGGGGGGCTACGGCCTATTACGTGTAAGTGGTATCTTCGTGGGGGCCGCTAACAGGATCTCACCTCTTTGGGTCAGTCTAGGAGTGGCAGGCGGGGTTCTGGTTAGGCTGGTGTGTTTGCGGCAGACTGACATTAAGGCTTTAATTGCCTTTTCTTCAGTAGCTCATATGGGGCTAGTTTTAGCGGGTGTGGGGACTTTAAGGGTGTGGGGGTTTAGTGGGGCAGTGGTTGTTATGGTTGGGCATGGTCTCTGCTCTTCGGGGCTCTTTTGCTTGGCTAACGTTGTTTATGAGCGGGTGGGGAGGCGTAGGTTGTATATTAGGAAGGGGTTGTTAAATTTTATGCCAAGGATGGCTTTATGATGATTCCTATTGAGTATCGGTAATATAGCTGCTCCTCCTAGCCTTAACTTGTTAGGTGAGATTGAGTTGATTACTTCGGTTGTGAGGTGATCTAGTATAAGCATTGCTTCTATTGCCCTGCTTTCTTTTTTTAGGGTTTCTTATAGTCTATACATGTATTCTTTAAGTCAGCATGGGAAGTATTTTAGCTCTGTTTTTTCTTGTTGCTCAGGAAAAGTGCGGGAGTACCTAGTAATAATGTTGCATTGACTACCTCTGAACATTCTAATTCTTAAAAGGTCTTATTTGGTTTATTAATTAGAGTAGTTTATTTAAAATGTCGATTTGTGGTGTCGGAGAAGTAAAGGTTTACCTTTAATAGTGCAGTGGGCTTTAAAAATAAATGTTTCTAGAATAGTCTTTTTATTGATAATTTCTATTGTGTCAATAGCTGGTTCTGTGGCGATACTTCATTCTGGCTCTTCTTATTTTATTGAGTGAGAGCTGGTTAGGTTGAATAGAGTTTCTATTGTGGGGGCTTGCATTTTAGATTGAATATCTATAATGTTTATATCTTTTGTTACCTTCATTTCTTCCATGGTTTTATATTATAGGGGAGGTTATATGAGGGGAGACAGCAACATTAATCGGTTTTTGTACCTGGTGCTGGGGTTTGTAATATCGATGGGGTTTTTGATTATTAGGCCAAATTTAGTCAGGATTCTATTAGGATGGGATGGCCTCGGTTTAATTTCTTATGCTTTAGTCATTTATTATCAAAATGAAAAAAGCGCCAATGCTGGGATATTGACGGCCCTTTCAAACCGTGTGGGGGATGTGGCTATTTTAATTAGAATTTCAATTATGTTTAGGATAGGAGGGTGGAATTTTATGTTTATGGAGGGGCTTTTAAGGGTTAGGATTTTGTCTTTTATTGTGCTGGCGGCTATGACTAAGAGGGCTCAAATCCCGTTCTCAGCGTGGTTGCCAGCCGCTATGGCGGCCCCCACGCCAGTGTCTGCTTTGGTCCACTCCTCTACGCTAGTGACTGCTGGGGTTTACTTGTTGATTCGGTTTAGTCCTAGGTTAAACGGGAGCTCAGCCCAGGGTGTGTTGTTAGTTCTGGCTAGTTTAACAATGTTTATGGCGGGCCTGGGGGCTAATTTTGAAACTGACTTGAAGAAGATTATTGCTCTTTCAACTTTGTCGCAGTTGGGTGTAATAATAACTATCTTGTCTTTGGGCTGAGCGGAGCTGGCCTTCTTCCATTTATTGGCTCATGCTCTTTTTAAGGCCTTACTTTTTATAAGGGCGGGGTCAATTATTCACAGGGTGGGGGACTATCAGGATATTCGGGTTATAGGTCAGCTGGCGTCTTATATGCCTTTAAGGGTTATAATGATTAATTTGGCTAACTTGGCATTATGTGGGACTCCTTTTTTGGCCGGATTTTATTCTAAAGATTTAATCTTGGAGATTGCGTTTATGAATGAGTTGAATAGGGTTTGTTTCTGGCTTTTAGTCTTATCGACCGGTCTGACGGTCTGTTATACTTTTCGGTTGGTATTTTACAGAATTAGAGGCGATTACAACTTGGCTTCGAACGCGATGGTGAGTGATGAGGATAGAGTAATGACCTATCCTATGATGGCTTTGGGGTTGGGGGCTATCAGAGGTGGTTGTGTGTTGTCCTGATTAATGTTTCCATCCCCCTCTATAATTTGCATGAGTAGTGAGTTTAAACTGTTGGCTCTTTTGGTAAGGGCAATCGGGGGCTTTATCGGGTATATATTAAATATAACATCAGTAAATCACTTTTTAATATCTTTAAAAATGTATAGTTTGGTCGTTTTTTCTGGCTCGATGTGGTTTATACCTTCTATTTCTACTAAGGGGGTGAGTGAGGTTCCCTTGCGTGCAGGTCAAAAATATCATCACTATGGGGATAGAGGTTGATCTGAATATTATGGGGGCCAGGGGTATTATAAGTTATTCGAGGGGGGTTCTAATTTAATGCAGCTTTTCCAGGATAATAATGTTAAGGTATATATGAAAGTTATATTCTTCTGAATCTTAGTCTTAGTTCTGATTCTTTCGTAACTTAAATAGTTAAATAAATAGCGTCACATTGAAGCTGTGGAGTTGGTAGTATTGCCTTTAAGTAAGGATAGAAACGGATTTTAACCGCTTAAGCCGAAGGTTAGAAACCTGGGCTTCTTCTTGCAATCCTCTTAGTTAGAACTTTAAGTTCAGTATTACCATTAACAGTGGTAGACCTCTAATTTGGTTTTAACTAATAAAACTAAGGGTGATTTATCACCTAGGTCAAGGCCGAAACTTGATGCGAGTTATCGCTTCTTAGTTTAAAGTTAGCCCTTTTGGGCGCCTTCTGATTGCAGGTCAGATATCAATTTGTTGACTATAACTTCACTCGGCTCAGTCTAGGGCTCCTTGGGCCCATTCATGGTAGAGTCCTAAGAGGAGGATAATTAGGAAAAAAATTCCTGTTATAATTCATCTTTTAATGTTCGACAGGGATATAATTGAGACAAGGGGTAAAAGGAGAGTGATTTCTACATCAAAGATCAGAAAAATTACTGCGATTAAGAAGAATCGTAGGGAGAATGGTATTCGGGCTGATCCTTTAGGGTCGAACCCACATTCGAATGGTGAGTTTTTTTCTCGATCGTTGATTGTTTTCTTTGATAGAATGGAAGAGACGGCTATTAGGATAGAGGAAATAATAAAAACTGTTAGAATAAGTAGGGATAAAGATAAAATTGTCTATCCTGAGGGGGCTCAGACTAGCTGATTGGAAGTCAGCTGTACTTAAATATACTAGAAAGACGTTTAGCTACCTCATCAGTAGATTGAGATATAGAGGAAGAGTCAGACTACATCTACAAAGTGTCAATATCAGGCGGCTGCTTCAAACCCGAAGTGATGGTTGTTTGAAAAGTGGCATATGTATATACGGTATAGGCAGATTAATAAGAAAGAAGACCCAATAATTACGTGTAGGCCGTGAAAACCTGTGGCTACGAAGAAGGTTGAGCCATACACTGAGTCTGAAATAGTAAAGGGGGCCTCATAGTATTCAAGGGCCTGGAGGGCAGTGAAGTATATTCCTAGCCCTACTGTTAGTGCTAACCTTTGAAGAGCCTGGGTGTGGTTAGATTCTAGCAGGGAGTGGTGGGCTCAGGTTACAGTAGCCCCTGAGGCTAAGAGGATGGCTGTGTTGAGTAGAGGAATTTGGAACGGATTAAAGGGCTGGATTCCAGCTGGTGGTCACATTGTGCCAAGTTCAACTGTGGGAGCTAACCTACTGTGGAAAAAAGCTCAGAAAAATGAGAAGAAGAATAGTACTTCTGAAGTAATAAATAGGATTATCCCTCATTGGAGACCAATTACTACTCGAGTAGTGTGGAGGCCTTGATAGGTGCCCTCTCGTGTGATGTCTCGTCACCATTGAAGCATAGTTAAAATTGTGACGAGGACTCCTAGGATTAGGAGATCTATATTAAATTGGTGGAATCATTTGACTAGGCCAGTTGTAAGTATTATAGCTCTGATTGACCCTGTAAGGGGCCAAGGTCTTATGTCTACAAGATGATATGTATGATGTCCATGTTTTGGCATTAGTTAACCTCTCCTGCGTAGAGGGTCCTTAAGGCGGCAAAGACGTAAGATTGAATTACAGCTACTGCTGCTTCTAAGATGAGAAGTAGGATTTGGGCGAGTAGAAGTATAGATAGAAGTGAGTATTGGAGAGAGGATCCGGTGTTGCCTAGGAGTGTGAGTAGGAGGTGCCCGGCAATTATATTTGCGGCCAGTCGGACTGCCAGGGTTCCTGGGCGGATTAGGTTTCTAATCGTTTCAATTAAGACTATAAGGGGTATTAGGGGGCCTGGAGTCCCGGCTGGGACTAGATGTGCAAATATGTGTTGTGTGTGGTTGATTCAGCCGAATAGTATAAATGATAGTCAAAGGGGGAGCCTTAGTGATAGAGTGAGTGCTAAGTGTCTTGTAGAGGTGAAGACATATGGAGTAAGGCCTAGGAAGTTATTAAAGACAATTAGAGAAAAAACGGAGACAAATACAATTGTTCCTCCTGGGTTATCAGTTCCCAGGAGTGTTTTGAACTCCTTGTGCAGGGTAGATATGAGTTTAGACCATAAAATGGATCATCGGGATGGGATGGCCCAGAATGCGTAGGGGATTATAACAAGGCCTAGGAAGGTTGATAATCAATTTAAAGATATGTTGAACACTGATGATAGGGGGTCAAATCTAGAGAATAAGTTAGTTATCATTTTCAGTTTAGCATTTTTTTCAGGGGCGCCGCAGCAGCTCTGGATACGGGTGAGGGTGATTTAGTGAAGAAAAATATGGCAATAAAAATTACTAGTGTAATTGTGAATATAATGTACAGGTTTAGTCAGAGCAGGGGGGATATTTGAGGTATTTTAAAATATCAGTAATTTGATTATTCGAGCTTGACAAGCTCGTGTTATTATATTAACTAATTTTAACCATTAGAAGTAATCGTTAGTTTACTATAACAGGTTTAAAAGACCTGGACTTACTTTCGGTCATCTAATGTGGCTAAGCAGCCGCGGCGGCTCAGTCTATGAAGGCTTCGGAAGTCGTTCTCTCTACTACAATAGGTATAAAGCTGTGGTTGGAGCCGCAGATTTCCGAGCATTGTCCGTAGAATAGCCCGGGTCGGTTAATATTAAATCTGGTTTGGTTAAGTCGACCTGGGACTGCGTCAACTTTAACTCCTAGGGCGGGAACAGTTCAGGAGTGGATGACGTCTGCCGCTGAGACTAAAGTTCGAATTTGTGTATTTATCGGTAAAACTGTTCGGTTATCAACGTCTAGGGCCCGAAATCTTGACTCTCTTAGCTGGTTTATAGGAACTATAAATGCGTCAAACTGAGTTTCTACAAAATCAGAGTACTCATAGGATCAGTACCATTGGCGCCCGATGGTTTTAAGGGTGACTCTAGGGTTATTGACTTCATCTAGTAGGTAGAGTAACCGAAGCGAGGGTAGCGCAATGAAGATAAGAATCAGGGCTGGTAAGATTGTTCAAATGGTTTCGATGTTTTGATGTTCAAGTAAAAATCGGTTGACGAGTTTGTTAAAAAACAAGGTGGATATTATATACCCTACTAGTGTAGTAATCAAAATTAGAACAAGTATGGCGTGATCGTGGAAAAAAATTAATTGTTCTATAAGTGGGGAGGCCCTATCTTGGAAACCTAGTGCTTTTCATGATGCCATTAGTTTCTAAAAAAAATTATAAATTTTCTATTAGGAGCTTAAATCCTATGCACTGATCTGCCATTTTAGAAGTTAGAGACCATAGGAATTTCTATATATCTGTGGTCGGCTGGGGGGTAGTTATGTTGCCACTCAATAGAAGTAGTCAGGAATAAAGAGAATATTACTGGGCGGCTTGAGGTCAAAGCCTCCCAGATTACTATAACAAAACCTAGGGCCGCAATTAGAGAGATTGTTGATCCGATTGATGAGACTACATTTCAAGTAGTATAGGCATCTGGGTAGTCAGAGTATCGTCGTGGTATTCCGTTTAGCCCTAGGAAGTGTTGGGGGAAGAATGTAATATTCACACCAATAAATATGGTAAAGAAATGTATTTTGAGCCATTGGGGGTTGAGCGACAGGCCGGTAAATAGGGGGAATCAATGGGCAATACCGGCAAAAATTCCAAATACAGCGCCTATTGATAGAACGTAGTGGAAGTGAGCAACTACGTAGTAGGTATCATGAAGAATGATATCGATTGAAGAGTTAGCTAGAACAACTCCTGTTAGGCCACCCATTGTAAATAGGAAGACAAAACCTAGTGCCCATAGTAGAGAGGGCCTATAAGTAAATTGTCTCCCATGGAGGGTTCCTAGCCACCTGAAAATTTTAATTCCAGTGGGGACAGCAATGATTATAGTAGCTGAGGTAAAGTATGCCCGTGTATCCACATCCATTCCAACTGTAAATATATGATGGGCTCATACTACAAAGCCTAGAATTCCAATGGCTGCTATAGCGTAGATTATTCCTAAGGTCCCAAAGGCTTCTTTCTTACCAGATTCTTGGATGATGATATGAGAGATCATACCGAAGGCTGGAAGAATTAAAATATAGACTTCTGGGTGGCCAAAAAATCAAAATAAGTGCTGGTAGAGAATAGGATCTCCACCTCCAGCGGGGTCGAAAAATGCTGTATTTAGGTTTCGGTCCGTTAGGAGCATGGTAATTGCTCCAGCTAAGACCGGTAGTCTTAGCAGGAGAAGGATTGCTGTTAAAAACACGGCTCAAACAAATAGGGGTATTCGGTCCATAGTTATACCTGTAGATCGTATATTGATAACCGTTGTTATGAAGTTGACGGCTCCCAGGATCGACGAGACTCCTGCTAAGTGCAGGGAGAAGATACCAAGGTCTACTGAAGCTCCGGTATGGGCAATACCTGCTGATAGAGGGGGGTAAACGGTTCATCCTGTACCAACCCCTCTCTCTACGAGTCCTCTTGAGAGAAGGAGTGTTAGGGATGGGGGTAGAAGCCAAAATCTCATGTTGTTTATTCGGGGGAAGGCCATGTCTGGTGCGCCTAGTATAAGAGGAACTAGTCAATTTCCGAAGCCTCCAATTATGATAGGTATAACCATGAAGAAAATTATCACAAAGGCGTGGGCCGTTACAATGACGTTATAGATTTGGTCGTTTCCAATAAGCCTGCCTGGTTGGCCGAGTTCGGCCCGAATTAGTAGTCTAAGTGCGGTTCCTACTATTCCAGCCCAGGCCCCGAATACGAAGTATAAAGTTCCAATGTCTTTGTGGTTAGTTGAAAAGAATCATCGTCGCGACTT